AATAAAGTAAGCTAAATAAAGCTAGTGGGTTCATACCCCAAAAATGAAATATTTTTCCTTTATTAATTCTTTTTAAAAATACAATAAAATGATTTATTATAATAACAATTATTATTACAATTTCATCAAAGTCATGATTCATTTACTGATTAATAATAGAAATAAATCTCTTAATATTTATTCCAATTATAAATACAAATAAAAAAAACAATTCTAATTCCATAATTACATATTTTGTAATTCAATCATTTTCTTCAACTTTATTTTTTTTCAGAGCTATAAATTCTTCAATTTTTTATCAAACTTACATTTTTAATTATTTCATAATAATTTCAATTATAATTAAATTAGCTATAATTCCATTTCATTTTTGACTTTCATCAATAAGTGAAATAATTGATTATTCATCTATATTTATTATTTTAACTTTACAAAAATTTATTCCACTATATATCCTTACAAATTTAAATTCAAAAATATTAATTATTTTTGCATCAATTTCTGCACTTTTTGGCTCTATATTTGCATTTAATTTAAAATCTTTTAAAAAAATTCTTATTTTTTCTTCAATTTCTCATCAAGGTTGAATAACAGCATTAATTATAATTAAAAGAAATTTTTGAATTTCATATTTAATAATATATTCCTTATTAATTTATAAAATTTCTTTTTTTCTAGAAAAAAGAAACTACAACTTAATTATAAATAAATTTTTTATATTTCATAATAATAATAAAATTAAAATTTCATTGATATCAATAATATTATCATTAGGAGGAATACCTCCTTTTTTTGGATTCATAATCAAACTTATTTCAGTAATAATTTTAATTAAATATTCTAATCTTATTATTATTATTCTTATCATTTCTTCAATAATTAATATTTTCTTTTATATTCGAATTATTACTCCAAATCTTTTCTTAAATATTTTCAAAATTAAAAATATTTTAAAATATAATCAATGGTCTAAAAATCTAATTTTAAATATAAACATTATAATTACAATATTTATATTAAATTTAATACTATTGTAAGATTTTAAGTTAAAAAAACTATTTACCTTCAAAGTAAAAAATATAATTTATTAATAAATCTTAGTAAAAGGATTAATCCATAAATAAATTTACAATTTATCACCTATATTCAGTCATTTTACCGCGATGAATATACTCTACTAATCATAAAGACATTGGAACAATATACTTAATTTTTGGAAGTTGAGCAGGAATAATAGGTCTTTCAATAAGAATTTTAATTCGAATAGAACTTGGTCAACCTGGAACTTTAATTGGTAATGATCAGATTTATAACGTTATTGTGACAGCTCATGCCTTCATTATAATTTTTTTTATAGTTATACCAATTATAATTGGTGGTTTTGGAAATTGATTAGTTCCAATTATACTAGGAGCTCCAGACATAGCATTTCCTCGAATAAATAACATAAGATTTTGATTACTTCCCCCATCTCTATGTTTACTAATTAATTCATCATTAGTTGAATCAGGAGCTGGAACAGGATGAACAGTTTATCCTCCTCTTTCTTCTAATTTATCTCACTATGGCCCATCAGTTGACATGGCTATTTTTTCTTTACATTTAGCAGGTGCATCTTCAATTTTGGGATCCATTAATTTTATTACAACTATTATTAACATACGATCAATTGGAATAACAATAGAACGAGTTCCTTTATTTGTTTGATCTGTATTAACTACAACAATTTTACTTTTATTATCTTTACCTGTATTAGCAGGTGCAATTACTATACTATTAACTGATCGAAATTTCAATACTTCATTCTTCGACCCAGCAGGAGGTGGGGACCCAATTTTATATCAACACTTATTTTGATTTTTTGGACATCCTGAAGTTTATATTTTAATTTTACCAGGATTCGGTATAATCTCTCATATTATTTGTTTTCATACAGGGAAAAAAGAACCTTTTGGTAACTTAGGAATAATTTATGCTATATTAGCCATTGGATTATTAGGATTTATTGTATGAGCACATCACATATTCACTGTAGGAATAGATGTAGATACACGAGCTTACTTTACATCAGCAACCATAATTATTGCAGTACCTACAGGAATCAAAATTTTTAGTTGATTAGCAACTCTACACGGAACGAACATTAAATTTAATACACCAATTATATGAAGACTAGGATTTATTTTTCTATTTACAATTGGTGGACTAACAGGAATTATATTAGCAAACTCATCAATTGATATTATTTTACATGATACTTATTATGTAGTTGCTCATTTTCATTACGTACTTTCAATAGGAGCTGTATTTGCAATTATAGGAGCTATCATTCATTGATTTCCATTAATATTTGGACTAAATTTTAATTCAATTTTAACAAAAAGACAATTTATTATTACTTTCATTGGAGTAAATTTAACTTTTTTTCCTCAACATTTTTTAGGATTAAGAGGAATACCTCGTCGATATTCAGATTATCCTGATTTTTTTTCTAAATGAAATTTATTTTCATCCATTGGTTCAGTAATTTCATTAATTGGAGTATTATTAATAATTATTATTTTATGAATTTCTATAATTGAAAAGAAAATAATTTTCTCAAGACTATCAACATCATCTTCTATTGAATGAATAATAAATTTTCCTCCCTCTGAACATACCTTTAATCAAAATAATATTATTATTAAATAACTCCTTAAAATTTTAATAAAACATATGATAACATGATCCCAAATATCATTTCCTGACATAAATTCTCCAATCATAGAACAAATAGCATTTTTTCATGATCATTCCATAATAATTATTATTTCTATTACAATTATTACTATATATATAATTATTAACATTATAATAAATTCATATTCAAGACGTTCAATAATAGAAGGTCAAGAAATCGAAATTATTTGAACATTAATTCCAGCAATTACATTAATCTTTATTGCTATTCCATCATTACATTTACTCTATTTAACAGATGAAATTTTTAATGCTCAAACATCAATTAAAATCATTGGTCATCAATGATATTGATCTTATGAATACTCAGACTTTAATAAAGAATTCGATTCTTTCATAATTCCTAATCAAGAACTCGAAATAAATTCATTTCGACTCCTAGAAACTGATAATAATCTTATTATCCCATATAACACTATAATTAAATTTTTAATTACATCAGCTGATGTAATTCACTCATGAACTATTCCTTCACTAGGAATAAAAATAGATGCCATTCCAGGCCGTCTTAACCAAACCTTTACTATTGCTAACCGACCAGGCCTTTTCTTTGGTCAATGTTCAGAAATCTGCGGAACAAATCATAGATTTATACCAATTTCCCTGGAAGTAACACAAATAAAAAATTTTATTAAATACATCTTAACATACATTGAATGGCTGAAGTTTAAGCAATGGTCTCTTAAACCAATTTATAGTTTTATACTTTCAATGGAAAATCTAGTTAAATAAATAACAAAAGAATGTCATTCTTTAATTACAGAAAAGTGATTTTCCATTCCTCAATTATTTCCAATAAACTGAATTTTCTTAACATTTTTAATAATTATTTCTACAACAATTATAATTTCAGCAATTTATTTCAATAAAATTAGAAATAAAATTTTACTTCAAAATAACAAACAAATAAATAAATTTTCAATACAAATTAAATGATAAATAACTTATTTTCAATTTTTGATCCATCAACATCTAATTCATTTAGAATAAACTGATTTGTTATCATATGTTGAATTGTTATTATTCCCTTTCCATTTTGAATTACCTCTTCTTTATTTCTAACTTCTTGAAAAATTCTTTTCAAAAAACTTTTTCAAGAAGTTAGAAATAATATCTCTATATTTAAATACAAAAATTTAATTATATTTGTTTCCATTTTTTGTATTATTATATTTAGAAACATTTTCGGTTTATTTCCATTTGTTTTTACACCATCAAGTCATCTTATTTTTTCTATATATTTTTCATTTCCATTCTGAATAGCATTTATAATTTTTAGTATTTTAAATAAATTTAATAAGGTTATAAGACATTTAGTACCATTAGGCTCTCCTATTTTTCTTAGTTTTTTTATAGTATTAATTGAAACTGTAAGTAATATTATTCGCCCTATTACATTATCTGTTCGATTAACAGCTAATATAATTAGAGGTCATTTATTAATTCATTTATTATCTTCTATAATAATAAATTTATCTTTTTTTTTTTTAATGTTAATTGTAATAATGTTATTATTAATTTTAGAAACAGCTGTAGCTTTTATTCAAAGATTTGTTTTTGTAACATTAATTTCTCTTTATATTAACGAAGTTTAATTTAACTAATGATATTTCATCCATTTCATTTAGTAGAAAAAAGACCTTGACCTTTAACTAGATCAATTTCAGCTTTTTGTTTAACTCTTGGTTTTGTGAATTATTTTTCTTTAAATAATATTGTATTAATCATAATTGCACTTTTAATTTTAATTTTATCATCATATCAATGATGACGAGATATTTCACGTGAGGCTTCACTTCAAGGTTTTCATACTTTATATGTTCTTCAAGGATTAAAATTAGGAATATTGCTTTTCATTTTATCAGAAGTTTTTTTCTTTATTTCATTTTTCTGGGCTTTTTTTCATAGAAGTTTATCCCCTAATATTGAGATTGGTAGATGCTGACCTCCAAAAGGAATTGTTCCATTTAATCCATTTGAAATTCCTCTATTAAATTCTACCATTTTAATTTCTTCTGGAATTTCAGTGACATGAACTCATCATTCAATTATAAATGGAAATTTTAATTCTTCTTTACTTTCATTAAAAATTACCGTAATATTAGGACTTTTATTTACATTATTTCAAGTTTTTGAATATTTTCAAGCCTATTTTTCAATTACTGATGGAATTTTTGGATCAACATTTTTTTTAACTACTGGATTTCATGGAATTCATGTAATTATTGGATCAATTTTTTTGTTAGTTTCATTTTTTCGAATTAAAAATAATTTAATTTCTAGAGATCATTTTTTTGGCTTTGAAGCTTCAGCTTGATATTGACATTTTGTAGATGTAGTATGATTATTTCTTTTTACTTTTATGTATTGGTGAGTATTTTAGTTTAATTAGTATAAAAAGTACATTTAATTTCCAATTAAAGAGTTTAATTTAAATTAAACAATTTACTGATATTTATTGTTAATTCCTTTAATTTTTTTAACAATTATCTGTATTTTTATTTTAACTAGATTTATAAATCTTTTATCAAAAGAAAAGATGTCTCCTTTTGAATGTGGATTTGATCCTTTCTCATTATCACGAATACCTTTTTCCTTAAAATTTTTTTTTATTGGTATTGTTTTTTTAATTTTTGATGTTGAAATTATTATTATTATTCCTTTTCCAATTTTAATAATAAATAAAAATTTTTCTTTAATTTTATCTTTTATTATTATTAATTTAATTATTATTTTAGGTCTTTTTTATGAATGGAAAATAGGAATGATTGAGTGAATACAATAAGAAAAGTATTTAAAGTTTATAAAATCTAATTTGCAATTAGAAATTGATTTTCCTTTTCTGTTAAAATAAAGCGATAATTATTGCGTTCAGTTTCGGCCTGAATTTAGAATCTATTCTATTTTTTAATAGAAGCCAAAAAGAGGCTATTCACTGTTAATGAATAAATTGAATTTATAAAAATTCCTATTGAGATTAAATAAATTTAGGCTTCTAACCTAATATTAATGGAAATTTCCATTTTAATCTTTAATTTAAATAGTGTAAAAAACACCTAACATTTTCATTGTTATAATTCTTTAAGATTTAAATTTTTAATAAACCTTAAAGATAATTCCAAAAATTGATGCAAAAAGTGTTAGAATAAATTATATATAAAAATATTATTATAAAGAAAAAAAAAATTGTTAAAGGTAAAATAGTTTTTCAAGCTATTATCATTAACTTATCATATCGATAACGAACATAAGTTCTTCGAATAACTACAAAAAATATTATAATTAATAAAGTTATTAATCTATTTAATTTAAAAAAACCAAATATTATAAAATTTGTTAATATTCTTACTAAAATAATTATTCCATATTCTGATATAAAAATGAATGCAAATAATCATGAGCCATATTCAATATTAAAACCTGAAACTAATTCCGATTCTCCTTCTGAAAGATCAAATGGAGTTCGATTGGTTTCAGCTAATATGATTACAAATCAAATAATAAAAATTATTATAAATCTAGGAAATAATCTAAATTTTTCCTGAATAATTATAAAATTAGTTACAGAAAAATTTTCAGTAATTAGAGAAAAACTAATTATTAACATGGCTATTCTTACTTCATAAGAAATAATTTGAGCAAATGCTCGATAAGCTCCAATTAAAGAATATTTAGAATTTGATGATCAACCACCAAGTAAAATTGAGTAACTTCTTACTCTTGAAATACACAAAAAAAAGACAATTGTTAAATTTATTATTATTACATTTCTTTTATAATAAAAAATTATTCATAATATTATTATTATTGAAATTCTTAAAATAGGTGATATTAAATATAATATTAAATTTAAATAAAATATTAAATTCATTTCTTTACTAAAAAGTTTTAATGCATCTCTAAAAGGTTGAAATATTCCATTAAATCCAGTTTTATTTGGTCCTTTACGAATATGACAATAACCTATAATCTTTCGTTCTAATAATGTAAAAAAAGCTACTCTCAGTAATGCTATTACTAATAAAATTAAAAATATAATTAAATTTAAAATTATTAAAGGAACCTGAGTTCATATAGGAAGCTTAAATTCCTTTCATTTTATCTGACACTTTAACAATTCCAAAAATTGATGCAAAAAGTGTTGAATTATAAAAAATAATTTTAATTAAATATTCCTTTCGTACTAATTTAAATTAAAAGAGAATTAAGATAGAAACCAACCTGATTCACATCGGTCTAAACTCAGATCATGTAGGAATTTAAAAGTTGAACAAACTTCTTTTTTTAACTTCTTCATTAAAAAAGAATCCTAATCCAACATCGAGGTCGCAAACTATTTTGTCTATATGAACTATCAAAAATTATTACGCTGTTATCCCTAGAGTATTTTTTTCAAATAACCATTAATAATGGTTCATATTATAAAATAATAAAGTTTTAAATATTTATTAATCGCCCCAATTAAAAAATTAACAATAAATTAAAAATTATAATTATAATTTTTAAAATTCTTAGGGTCTTCTTGTCCTTAATTAAAATTTTTGTTTCTTCACAAAAAAAATAATTTTAATTTTTAATTTTAAGATAGAAATTTTTTGTTATTCCATTCTCTTAGCACTCAATTAAAGTCTTATTTCAATACCTTTGTATAGTCAAAATACTACAGCAATTTAAGATTCATTGAGCAGGATTTTCATTTATTTTTGAAACTAAATGAAATGTTTTTATTAAACAGTCAAAAAATATTTTTGCCGAGTTCTTAAAAATTAATTTTAATTTACATTATTTTTTTTTTAATTTTTTTAAAAAGTAATTATATTTTACTAATTTTTTCATTTTTAAATAAATTCAATGTTTAATTTATTTTAAAAATATTTAAAAATACTAATTATATAAATAATAATTATTTATTAAAATTTTCAGGAAAATTTTAATCCTTTTTTAAAAATGAATATAATCATTATAAAAATTTTATTAAGCTTATCCTTAATAAAATAATCTGTTAATTAATTAATTAATATTTTATAACAGGAAAATATTTAATTTTTTTTAAAAAACTAGCTATCTTAAATTTTGATAAGAATTTCACTTCTAATTAAATTTATTCTTTTTTTTTGTAACAAAAAAAAATAATAATAATTAGATCTATTAAAATTTCGAGAAAAATAAATTTTTATTTTTTTTTGAAAAACCCTAATGCAAAAGGTAAAAATTTTTTTTACTTTTTTAAAAAAAAGATATTTCCTTTTCAGTTATTATAATTTTTGTTTTTTCAAAAAAATAATTGTTAGTTATTAAAATAAAATTTCACCTTTTTTTAAAAAATGGTAAAAAATTACAAATTTTCATTGTAAGTGAAATATCAAATTGATTTCATTTTTAAAACACTTTCCAGTATTTTAACTTTGTTACGACTTATCTTTATGAAAGAGCGACGGGCGATATGTACATACTTTAGAACTCTATTCAAATTTACATAATATTTAAATTTTACTTTCAAATCCTAATTTAAATTTCATCTTTTCTTTCTTAAAAGAAATGTAATTCACTTCATCCTAAATTTTTTGCTGCACCATGACTTAATTTATTTTTAATTTAAAAATTTAAAATAATAATAATAAGTTATTATTTACATAGTGGTATACAAACTGTTTTTGCAAAATTTAGTGAGATTTTGGTGTTTTATCCATTAAAGAGCAAATTCCTCTGAAAAGCTTAAAGTACCGCCATAATTTTTTGTTTTCGTAATTTTTATTTACTAACAATATTATTTTCTCAATAATAGGGTATCTAATCCTAGTTTAACTTAAGAATTTTAATTTATGTATGTTTATTTTAAAATCAAAAAAATTTCACCTTTTTTTAAAAAAAATGTTAAAAACGTTCATTTTAAATATATTTAATATAAAAAAAGTTTTTTTGTTTAACCGCTGCTGCTGGCACAAAATTAGCTAAACCTCACTTTATAAATTTCAATAACTATTAATTATTAAATAAATTTTATTTTCTGCTTCTCATTTTTTAAAAATTTCATAAAAAACCTATAATTTTATTTTTTAATAACCAAAGTCAATTAATTATTTCCGCGGAAATAATTAATTGATTATTATTTTGTTTTATAAAAATATTTTTTGTTTTCAAACTCGTGTCTATCGGCTTTCTGGATATATAAAAGAAGAGTATGCTAGAATTTACAGGGCAATCTTCCCATATTTTGAATAGGTACTTATTTTGAGCTAGATGAGATCATCTATCCTTTTTTCTCCGAATTTATTATTAAGTAAATGTGTGTTGGACTTAGTATGACCCTTTGTTACATCTAGGCGGTCCAGTAGATGAGACAGCCGGTTGTCGCCCCTTATTTAATATAGATGTAATACTATTCCGGCATAGTAAAATGCCTGAATTTAAAGGATTATCTTGATAGGATAAATTATGTATTTTTATACTTTTACTATATTTAACTTTAATAATATTATTTATTTCTAAAAAAATCAAAATTTTTTGTGCTTTTACACTAAAAGTTAATGATAATATTCTTAAAAATTTATTTTTACATTTTCAGTGTAATGTTTTTCAATTTAAACTATAAGAATTTTACAAAAATATAATTAAAATCATTATTAAAATTACAAGCAAAATTTTATTTAAATTTTTACTTTCAATTCAATAATTAAAATTATATATTAATGATAAATTTATATTTATTATTGAAGGTCCAATATTTTCTATTCAAGTTCAATCTCTAATTCTAATTTTAAGTAATTTCTCACTTTTTATTAAAAAAACATAACTTGTTAAAAAAGATAAATGTCAAATTTTAAAAAAAAAATCCAAATTAATTTTTAAGGAATTCCTAAAGTTTTTCAAAAAAGAAATAAAAAATATAATAGAAAAGATTATTATAAATAAAATAAAAATTTTAGAAGATTTTCTAATAAAAAAACATTCTAAATTAGGATTTGTATATAAAAGTATATAATTTCCTGAAATAATTATTATTATGCATAAAATTAAAATTGGAAAAGTTATAAAAAAATCAAAGTTAAACTTTCTTATAGATAAATTTATTAAACTTTTTAATAATATCACATATATTAAACGAATACAATATAAAAAAGTAAAAAAAATTCCTAATAATAATAATAATAATAAAATTAAATTATTAAGTTTTAAAAAAAAAAATTCTACAATTAAATCTTTTGAATAAAATCCTCCAATAAATGGGAATCCTATAAGAGATAAAATTGAAATTATTATACATCTTGAAATAATAGGTCTGACACTAAAAAAATTTCCTAATATTCGGATATCTTGAATTCCTTGAAAAGAATGAATTACTAAACCAGCACATAAAAATAATATAGATTTAAAAATAGCATGTATAATTAAATGAAAAAAGGCTAATTCTATTTTTCCAATAGAAAGAATAATTATTATCATAGATAATTGCCTTAAAGTTGAAAAAGCGATAATTTTCTTAAAATCAATTTCGAAAAAAGCATTAATTCCAGCTATTAATATAGTTAACAATGATACCTTTAATAAAAATATTGAAAATATTTCAATCTTAAATAAAAAATTAAAACGTATTAATAAATAAACTCCAGCCGTTACTAATGTTGAAGAATGAACTAAAGATGACACTGGAGTAGGAGCTGCTATAGCAGCTGGAAGCCATGCTGAAAATGGAATTTGAGCACTTTTAGTTAATCCTGCAATTAATACTAAAAATCCACAAATTATTTCTAATTTATTAAAAGATAATAAGTCAAATGAACCAAATCTTACAAAAAAAATAAGACTTAAAATGATTATCACATCTCCTACACGATTACTAATAATAGTAATTATTCCAGAATTATATGAATTAATTCTTTGATAATGAATTACTAAACAATAAGAAACCAATCCTAATCCATCTCAACCTAAAATAAGTATAAATATATTAGGTATTAAAATTAAAAAAATTATTGAAAGAACGAAAAGAAGAACAATAAAACAAAAAGAATTTTTATTCTTATCATCATTTATATATCTATTTCTGTACATAATTACTATACCTGAAATTAATAATACAATTCTTGTAAACAATGTTCTAATTCAATCAAATAAAAAATAAAATTTAAAATCTAAATTTTGAATAGAATTTATTCAATACTCAATAATTAATAAATTGTTTATATAAAAATTAATTATAAAAAAAGTCATAAAAATAAATCTTAAAAATAATAATAATACTCTTCATCCTAAAAAAATTGTTTAATGATTTAATTAAATCATCTATAAATCCACAATTTATAATTTTATTTAAACTAATTAAACAAATTCATTTACAAAAAAAAGAAATTTTTAAAAATCAAAAAATTATTGGAAATATATGAAGAAAAAGAATATTGTATTCTCGAATATTAATTGATGTTAATGATCATATAATTCAACCAGATCCATGATTTACATATCTATATATGTAAATAGAGTAACATGCTCTTAAGAAAATAACTATTATAATTGGAATAAAGTAAATAATTCTTATTTTTAAAATTCTTAAACTTAAAAAAAATTCTCCAAATAAATTCATTGTCAATGGGGCAGACATATTAAAAACTCTAAATATAAATCATCAAAATGTTAAAGAAGGGAAAATTGATTTAATTCCTTTAAATATAAGTATTCTACGAGAATAAACTCGTTCATAAATTAAATTTGCTAAACAAAACAAACCTGAACTACATAAACCATGGCCAATTATTAATAATAATGATCCTATTGAACTAAATGCAGAAAATCTCAATGATCCCCCTAATACTACACCTATATGACATACCGAAGAATATGCAATTAAAGATTTAATATCTGTTTGATAAAGACAAAATAATCTAATTATTACACTTCCTCAAATTGATACAGTTACAATAATATCATAAAACTCAATTATATCAATTATTATTATTTTAAAGCGATAAATTCCATAAATTCCTAATTTTAAAAGAACTCCTGCTAAAATTATAGAACCTGAAATAGGTGCCTCAACATGAGCTTTTGGTAATCATAAATGTAATAAAAATATAGGAATTTTTACAAAAAATCCTATTATCAAAAAAATAAATATAATTCCCAATGAACTTTTAATGTATTCTATGTATATATAATTTAATCTCATTCTTTTCCCATTATAAAAAATAATTATAATGAATATAGGAAATGAACCAAAAATTGTATATATTAACATATAAAATCCAGCTTGCAATCGTTCAGGTTGATTTCCTCATCCAAAAATTATTATAATAATAGGAAATAGTACAGCTTCAAAAAAAAAATAAAATGCTAATAAATTAACAACTGAAAAACAAATTAATAATAATATTATCATAATAATTACATAAAATAAAAAATTTTTATTTTGAAAAACTTCATTTTTAATTCTCGCTTTAATCATTAAAATAGAAATTCATACAGTTAAAATAATTAATAATGATCTTATTAAATCCATTGATAATATTTCTATCATAAATATCCCATTTCTATTTGACACTATAAAAATAATAAATATTAAAAATAAAAACATTACTACCATAACTTCAAAAGAATTTAATATAAATAACAAACATAAAATTGATATTCTAAAAAATCCTATAATTAACATTTAATTAAACTAAATGAATTTAACATTTCATTTCCATAATAAAAATTAAATAAAACCAACAAACTCAAACCTAATGCAGCTTCACATACAATCCTTACAAAAAAAATAAAAATATTTATTCTATTTGTAATAGAAAAAATAATTAATAATGATATAACTAATGATATATACATGTATTCAATACTTATTAATACTATTATTAAATGATAACGATTTAAAATTAAGGAAAAAATTCCAATAAAATAAATAATTATTGATGTCATTAACATTTGTTTAAATAATTTAATTTAAAATGTTGATTTTGTAAATCAATTTTGGAAATTTTTCCTTTAAACATTAATCAGAAAAGATTACTCTCTTTAAATCTCCAAAATTTATATACTAAAAATTATATTATTTTCTGATTATTATTAAAATAATTCTATTCATCTCAATTATTCTTATTTCTATGAGTCATCCAATAACTATATTAATTTCAGTAATTTTATTGACCATATTAATTTCTTTCATTTTCTATGAATTATCCTTAAATTCATTAATTCCTATAATTATAATTCTTTTAATTTTAGGAGGAATATTAATTTTATTTATATATATAGTTAGATTATGTCCTAATAAAAAAATAAACTTTAATTTAAAATATACATTTTTTGTAATTATGATATATTTTATTAGAATTCCTCCCTTTTTTTCAAATTTCATAAATAAAGAATTAACAAAAATTTATTCATATTCATTTATAAATATATTATTGTTAATAATAGTTTACTTGTTAATTACATTAACAGTTGTAATAAAAAATTTAAATTGAATTTCATCTCCAATAAAAATAAACTAACTTATGTTAAAAATAATAAATCCATTAATTAATATTCCTTCTCCGTCAAATAACTCTTATATATGGAATTTTGGATCTCTTTTAGGGATTTGTTTATCAATACAAATTATAACTGGATTTTTTTTAGCTATAAATTTCTCAAGAGATATTTCAACTGCATTTATAATAATCTCTCATATTCAACGAGATGTTAATTACGGATGATTAATTCGTTCAATTCATGCCAATGGAGCCTCATTATTTTTCATCTTCATTTATATCCATATTGGTCGAGGCATTTATTATTCTTCTTTTTTTTTTCTAAAAGTTTGATTTTCAGGAATTATTATTATTTTCCTTCTAATAGCTACAGCATTTTTAGGTTATATTCTTCCTTGAGGTCAAATATCATTTTGAGGAGCAACAGTAATTACTAATTTAATTTCTGCAGTTCCATACTTAGGACAATCAATTACATTTTGAATTTGAGGTGGATTTTCAGTTGACAATAATACCCTAATTCGTTTTTTTTCTCTTCATTTTATTTTACCATTCATTTTAGCAATAATAGCTTTAATCCATATTATATTATTACATGAAAAAGGATCGTCTAATCCAATTGGTGTGTCAATAAATATTGATAAAATTCCTTTTCATCCATATTTTACAATTAAAGATCTTTTAGGAATCTTTTTTTCATTCAGATTATTTTCAATCATTATTTTTTTATTTCCTTATAGATTAATAGATGCTGAAAATTTCAATATAGCAAATCCCATAATTACTCCTCCTCATATTCAACCAGAATGATACTTTTTATTTGCTTATGCAATTCTTCGCTCAATTCCTAATAAGTTAGGAGGAGTAATTGCCTTAATTATATCAATCTGTATTATCATATTTCTTCCATTTATAATAAAAAATAAATTGTCATCATTCTATTTTATAAACTCAAAAAAATTATTTTTTTGAGTTTTAATTAATTCGTTTTTTTTACTAACTTTCTTAGGAGCAATGCCAATTGAATATCCTTATGATATAATGAGAAAATTTATAACCTCATTATATTTTATGATCTTCATTTTTATTGCAATAATTTAGACTTTTTAACTATATTAAGTATATATTTTGAAAATATAAAAAAGAGTTTACTCTATTAGTCTTTCAATTGAATCTTTATTCATAAATAAATTCTAAATTTATTGCATATTTTCTGCCAAATTGAATTTAAAAAAAGAAAATAACTAAAACTAAACATTAAAAATATATTCCTACATAAAAACTTTTTTTTTTCAAACTCGTGTCTATCGGCTTTCTGGATATATAAAAGAAGAGTATGCTAGAATTTACAGGGCAATCTTCCCATATTTTGAATAGGTACTTATTTTGAGCTAGATGAGATCATCTATCCTTTTTTCTCCGAATTTATTATTAAGTAAATGTGTGTTGGACTTAGTATGACCCTTTGTTACATCTAGGCGGTCCAGTAGATGAGACAGCCGGTTGTCGCCCCTTATTTAATATAGATGTAATACTATTAAAAGTTAAATCTTAATTAAATTTTAAACTGCAAATTTAAAAATGAATTACTAAATTCTAAGATTTT